TACGAAAAAACTCGCAATACCTACTCCGTTCGTAATTCCATCGATTACTCGTCTATCAAAAAAATGAGTTAGTTCAGCTAATCTTCTTATACCCTTAGTTAAGGATATTGTATAAAAAACATCTATGTAACCGCGATTATACGACCAATCATATATCACATTTATTATTTTAACCCCCAAAACTTGCATTTTATTAGGAACCCTTTTAACAAATGAATTAAATAAATTCAAATTTTGTAAAGATGAATAAACAGGCTTATATAAAAAGGACGCTATAAGTATTCCGCAATAAGCTATACTGACCGAAAAAACTGCGTTTGTGAGAAATTCATACCAATCGACAGAGTGGGTTCGGTTTTGATGTAAAAGGTTTATGGACGGAGTTAACAATTTGGATAATATATCTAAATCCATTCCTTCATAATTGAAGAAAGGAATTCCAATGGCCCCAACGAATAACGTAAATAAAACCAATACAAGCATGGGAAATAGCATAGTATTGTCCGACTCATGGGGATATGAGAAAGTTTTTTTAGTGCCAAAATGAGTAATACTAATAAAAGGCTGCACCATGCTTCTTACATTTTCATTACTATCAATTCGATATGTGTTTAAAAAAGGAGCCTTTTCGTTGTTTTTGATCATTAATAAATCGAATAAACGAAAGTTTGTTTTCATAATTTTAGGTCCTTCTTTACCCCACAGAGACATTGAATAGAATGAGCTGCTTTTTTTGCCACTGTAATTTTGAAAATAAACGTTTAAATGTCCTTCAAAAGTAAGTAAATAGATCCGAAACATATAAAAGGCGGTTAATCCTGCCGTAGAATAAGCTATTATTGCAAAAATCGGTGAATACAACCAACTATCACTAAGAATTTCATCTTTGGACCAAAAACAAGCAAGAGGTGGAATACCACAAAGAGAAAGTGTACCTAATAAAAAAGAAGTTTTTGTAATTGGTACATGTTTTCTTAAACCGCCCATAAGAACCATATTCTGACTTTTATCTGGAGAATACCCAACAATAGCTTCCATCGAATGAATAATAGATCCAGATCCTAAAAACAACAATGCTTTCGAATAAGCATGAGTAATCAAATGAAATAAAGCAGCTTGATAAGAACCCATACCTAAAGCTAACATCATATAACCCAATTGCGACATTGTAGAATAAGCTAAACCTCTCTTAATATCTTTTTGAGCAAGAGCTAAAGTAGCTCCTAAAAACAATGTTATTATACCGATCAAAGATATTAGATTTAATATGTAAGGTATAGCTATGAAAAGAGGAAGAAGCCGAGCTACAAGAAAAATCCCTGCTGCTACCATCGTAGCAGCATGTATAAGAGCCGAAATAGGGGTAGGCCCTTCCATGGCATCGGGTAACCAGACATGAAGGGGAAATTGAGCAGATTTCGCAACTGCGCCGGCAAATAATAGGAAGGCACATAAAGTAACAAATAAAGGATTAACTTCATTATTATAAACCAAGTTGTTGAATATTTCAAACAAATCCCGAAATTCAAAACTACCCGTTATCCAATAAAAACCTAAAATTCCTAATAATAACCCAAAATCCCCGACACGATTAGTTACAAACGCTTTTTGACAAGCATTCGCCGCACTAGGTCGGGTGAACCAAAAACCTATTAATAGATAAGAACACATTCCAACTAATTCCCAAAAAATATAAATTTGTATTAAATTAGAACTAGTAACTAATCCCAACATTGAAGTATTGGAAAAACTCATATAAGCAAAAAATCTCACATATCCCCGATCATGAGACATATAATTGTCACTATAAATAAGAACCATAATCCCAACACTAGTGATTAATATTGACATAATAGAAGTAAGTGGATCAACCAAGCAGCCAAACTCTAAAGAAAAATCATTATTGATGGTCCAAGACCATACATATTGATAAACAGAATTGTTATTTAGTTGCTGAATAAAGAAATGGGCTGAAAAAATCATAACTATACTTAATAATAAAACACTCGGAAAAGCCCAAATACGGCGAAGATTTTTAGTTGCCGTTGGAAAAAGTAGAAGTCCAGCTCCTATTAACATAGGAACTGGAAGTGGAATGAACGGTATGATCCATGAATATTGATATGTATATTCCATATAAAAATAAATAAAAAAATTATCTTAATTAATTGTTTCTGATTCACCAGTTCTTATTTCTTTTCTTTTGAAAGCGATCGATTAATAAAAAAAATTAAGATATATAAAATAAAACTTAAATAGAATTTCCCAGGTTTAATTATTCGGAATCTTTCCAAACTACTTCAAATATTTCAAATGAAGATGAAGAGTTAGGGTTAGTCAAATGATATGAACAATTTACGAGTGAAAAATAAATATGTACTTTGGTTTATTATTAGTTTATTATTAATATTGAATTGTTAATATGAAATTAAAATTATTAAGTCCAATTTTATGAAGATAAAAACGAAAAATTGCAATTTCGGTCTAATTATTACGTATTACAATAATTTATTTATATCTATAGAGCAAGGATAAATAATGACAGCAAAAAAGTATTTAATATGAATCATAGGGCCCATAACTTGACTCATAAAACCTATTTCCCATAAAACAAAACCAATTTATTGCAGTTTGGTTCGGCTATTCCCAATCATTAAGAAATTTTTTTAGAACTAATTGATTGTCTTCCATTACAATAAAAGCTATTTGTAGGAAATGCTTTGGTATCCCACACTTTTTTTATGTAAAATAAAAAGGAGGGGCAAAAAAATGGCTTTTAGAAAGTATTTTGTATATTTTAATCAATTAACTACTAGGCTTAGGCTCATTCGAGTTTGAAAATGAAAATTCCTTTCTTCGAACTTGACCAATTTAATTAATATAATAGAAAAAGAAAATTTATTACATTTTTTTTTATTAAGCAGGAGAGGGATTGAGTTTTTAAATCTTTCGATGTATTTTATTACATGTAAGAATGGAACATGACAAAACTAGAAAGCAAAGACCCAACCCCTTTTGTTTGTATTTTTTATTTTATCAACCTCAATCTATTCTATTTGGCATAGTAGATCTTATTGTTCTTAGTAATATTTTAGACTATTTTTCCATACACCTTTTATGATGAGGGGAATGTAATTTAGAGAATAGCTAGCTAGAGATATAGTAAAGAACAATTGATTTTGAACAATAGATGTCTTTCACATCCAACCGATGAACCGATTATAATTTAAAAATGGCAGTGCCAAAAAAGCGCACCTCTAGTTCAAAAAAACGTATTCGTAAAAATATTTGGAAAAGGAAAGGGTATTGGGCAGCATTGAAAGCTTTTTCGTTAGCGAAATCTCTTTCTACCGGTAGCTCAAAAAGTTTTTTTTGTGTGACAAATAAATAATCAAACAATAGACTAAATAATGTGAATCGGTCTAATTCAAAAAAGAGTCTCATTTTTGTTATAATTTATTTATAAGTTTTTTTTTCGAAAGTTTAGAAGTTATCAAGATTATAAATAATATTAATCTAATAATAATAGATAATAATTAATAATAGATAATAATCTAAATTACTATTTCATTTTTATTTAATAAAAAAAAATTATTTCCATTCTCTAATGTTTTAACCTGATCAATAACAATATAAAATGGAATTCATTTTGTTTTGTTATTTTTTAGTAGAAATAAGAATTCGGTTGTCTACTGAATTCAAAAAGTGAATGGTATTCTTTTGTTTGAAAAAAGAATAAACGCAAGCACAAGGTTTCACCTTTTGTTTTGGTATGTTTTATCATTTTCAAGATGGGGATTATCACCTTCCCCATCGACTTGACTCGATAATCAATTTACTTTTTAGTTCTATCCATGGATTGAAGTCAAAATTATCTAGTTCAAAATGTTCCGTTTTATTTTCAGGAGACCATAAAGTAATAAACTATGAAACGAAAAACCCCGTTGTTAGTTAAGTTAAAAAACGGATATCCTAAAATAAATAAAAAACAAAACTATTATTAAGAATAATTCATATTATTAACGAAAACGTTTAGATTAAATGCCGCCTAATTTTGAAACAAATTTTTAGTCATCAATTTGAATGTTTCCTAAAAAATATTGAATTAACCCCCTCAATCTCGACGATTGAATAAAAATAGGTTATTATGATTTCGAATAAGCCGCTATGGTGAAATCGGTAGACACGCTGCTCTTAGGAAGCAGTGCTAGAGCATCTCGGTTCGAGTCCGAGTAGCGGCATGTCTTTTTCTAAAAGAGTAAGCCCTATAATGAATTCAATTCCCTATTTCAATTCCTATAATTGAGGCCCCCCTTTTAATAAAATTTATGATATTTTCAACTTTAGAGCGTATATTAACTCATATATCCTTTTCGATCATTTCAATTGTAATTACAATTCATTTGATAACTTTATTTGTCGATGAAATCGTAGGACTATATGATTCATCAGAAAAGGGGATGATAGCTACTTTTTTCTGCATAACAGGATTATTAGTTACTCGTTGGATTTATTTTGGGCATTTACCATTAAGCGATTTATATGAATCATTAATTTTTCTTTCGTGGGGTTTTTCCATTATTCATATGATTCCGTATTTTAAAAAACAAAAAAACCATTTAAGCGCAATAACGGCGCCAAGTGTTATTTTTACCCAGGGTTTCGCTACTTCAGGTCTTTTAACCGAAATGCATCAATCCGCAATATTAGTACCTGCTCTCCAATCCCATTGGTTAATGATGCACGTAAGTATGATGGTATTTGGCTATGCAGCTCTTTTGTGTGGATCATTATTATCACTAGCTCTTCTAGTCATTACATTTCGAAAATTCATAAGGATTTTTAGTAAAAGCAATAATTTATTAACGGAGTCGTTTTCCTTTGGTGAGATTCAATACGTGAATGAAAGAAACAATGTGTTACAAAACACTTCTTTGATTTCTTCTCAGAATTATTACAGATATCAATTAATTCAACAATTGGATCGATGGAGTTATCGTATTATTAGTTTAGGGTTTATCCTTTTAACCATAGGTATTCTTTCGGGAGCAGTATGGGCTAATGAAGCATGGGGATCCTATTGGAATTGGGATCCAAAAGAGACTTGGGCATTTATTACTTGGACCATATTTGCGATTTATTTACATATTCGAACAAATAAAAATTATGAAAGCGTAAATTCTGCAATTGTGGCCTCAATGGGCTTTCTTATAATTTGGATATGCTATTTTGGGGTTAATCTATTAGGAATAGGGTTACATAGTTATGGTTCATTTACATTACCATCTAATTGAATAAGGTACTTGACAACTAGAAGCCTAGGGCAGCATACGTATATATATGAAACCCTCATGTAAACCAGCAAGAACCATTTGAATCATTCCATTTCCATTACTTGATTCAAATGGTTCTCGAAAATGTCAAAAATATCTGGTTATATATAGAATTCCAATTTTTTTATTTAACTTAAAAATTAAAAACAGAAAAAGACTTTTTTTGTACAATGAACGATTTTAAAAATCATCAGGTTTTTTATTTTGGTTTATTGACAAAAACTATCTATAAAAAAAATTTGATATAATAGCTTCGACCTTGTCAACTGATAATGAGAAAACGAAATCGGGATAAATACCAATACCTATTACAGGTAAAAGGATAGAAATAGAAATAAATAACTCTCGCGGTCCAGAATCAAAAAAATAAGAGTTTGGGGCATTAAAAAGCTTGTATCCATAGAACATCTGGCGTAACATAGATAATGAATAAATAGGAGTTAATATCATTCCAATTGCCATTACAAAAGTAATTAATACTTTTGTCATTAAAAGATATTTTTGGCTAGTAAGTATTCCAAAAAAAACTATCAATTCGGCAACAAAACCGCTCATGCCCGGTAATGCAAGCGAAGCCATTGATAAGATACTGAAAGTCGTGAATATTTTTGGAATTGCGATAGCCATTCCGCCCATTTCGTCGAGATAAATAAGTCGTATTCGATCATAACTCGTTCCGGCCAAGAAAAAAAGCGCAGCGCCAATAAATCCGTGAGAAATTATTTGTAAAATGGCCCCATTGAGCCCTGTATCGCTTATAGAACCAATTCCTATAATTATGAAACCCATATGAGATACAGAGGAATAGGCTATTCTTTTTTTTAAATTACGCTGACCAGGAGATGTTAAAGCTGCATAGATAATTTGAATTGTGCCTACTATCATCAACCAGGGAGAAAATATAGAATGGGCATGGGGTAATAATTCCATATTGATCCGAACCAACCCATACGCTCCCATTTTTAATAAGATTCCGGCTAAAAGCATACAAGTACTATAATGTGCCTCTCCATGGGTGTCTGGTAACCATGTGTGTAGGGGTATGATCGGTGATTTGACAGCAAAAGCAATAAGAAATCCAATATAGAATATTATTTCCAGGGCTACAGGATACGATTGATTAGCTGATGTTTCAAAATTTAATGTCGGTTCATTGGAGCCATATAAACCAATACCCAGAACTCCTATTAATAAAAAAACAGAACCTCCGGCAGTGTACAAAATAAATTTTGTAGCTGAATACAAACGTTTCTTTCCCCCCCACATGGATAGAAGTAGATAAACGGGAATTAATTCTAACTCCCACATGATGAAAAAAAGTAAAAGGTCTTGAGAAGAAAATGGTCCTATTTGACCGCTATACATTGCTAACATTAGGAAATGGAATAGTCGGGAATCTCGAGTAACGGGCCAAGCCGCTAAAGTAGCTAAAGTTGTGATAAATCCTGTCAGTAAAATGGGTCCTATAGAAATTCCATCTATTCCCAATCTCCAGTAAAAATCAAAAAAATTGATCCATTGATAATTCTCCGTTAGTTGCATTAACGGATCATCCAATTGGAAATGATAACCGAATGCATAGGTTGTTAGAAGGAGTTCCGTTATGCATATAGATATAGTATACCATCTTATTACCTTATTTCCTCTATGAGGAAGAAAGAAAATTAAGGAACCCGCGGTTATTGGCAAAACTACAACTAGTGTTAACCAAGGAAAATTATTCATAGTAAAAACAAAATAAACTTGGACCAGAAAAACCCGTGCTCGAAATAAATATATTTTGAGCGCGGGTTTTTGTCGGTAAAGGTAAAAAAATCAAATGTATTCGAGTAGGGTTTTCTGGAACGTATTAATAAGCTAGACCCATACTTCGAGTTGTTTCATGCCATAAATAAACGCGAACACTCAAGAAATCCGTTGGACAGGCGGATTCACATCTCTTACAACCGACACAGTCCTCTGTTCTTGGAGCAGAAGCGATTTGCTTAGCTTTACATCCGTCCCAAGGTATCATTTCTAATACATCGGTTGGGCAGGCTCGGACACATTGAGTACACCCTATACACGTATCATAAATCTTTACTGAGTGTGACATTGGATCTATAAATTTTTGAACGTCAGAAATTTTCGATCTAGTAAATTTGTAAATGAATCATATATTTAAACACCAGATGAATCAATAATTTACCAGAAATTTTGAAGCAATCTACTTCTGGATCGACTCGCGCGATAGAGCCAAGATACTTTGATTTCTTACATTTTCGAAAATGTGGATTAGATTTAATGTATGGGCATGTTAATTTGAATTTATGAATATTCTAATTTCTATGAGAATATTCTAATTTCTATGATTAATACTACTTATTCAACAAATTCGATTGATTGATACGAGTTGATTTTCTGTTACGATAAATTGACGAAACAATAGCCGGTCCAATAGCTGCTTCAGCGGCGGCAATAGCTATAACAAAAATGGAGAAAATATTTCCTTTTAATTGCCGGCTATCAAAAAAATCAGAAAATGTTACGAAATTTATATTAACCGCATTCAGTATAAGTTCAAGACACATAAGGGCTCTAACCATATTTCGGCTCGTGATCAATCCATAGATACCGATAGAAAATAAGTAGGCACTCAAAACAAGTACATGCTCGAGCATCATTGACTAACTCCTTATCAATTTTGATTCATTTCAATATGAACTGAACAACAATTCAACAGATTCAATTGACTAGAATATAAAGTCCGGAACAAAGGAATATATTGTATTAGTAATAGATTAAATAAAAGAATTTTTATTTTGAGTTTTAGACATAACCAATTTAAAAATGGAAGATAAAAAAATGTAATAACACAGAACAGAGTTGAATTTTGATTACTGTTGCTAATTCTAGAGATTTATTACTGGCGCGCTACGGCAATTGCGCCTATCAAAGCGACTAAAAGAATTATCGAAATGAATTCAAATGGAAGAAAAAAATCTGTTGATAAATGAATTCCAATTTGTTGACTATTACTTATCAAATCTTGCTCTATAATCTGGTTTGATCTTGTAGTCCAAATAATCCCGTACCATGACGTATCCGTAATAGTAATCATTAGTAAAACAAAAATACTTGTACAAACAGGCAAAGTAATCCCATCCCCAACAGTCCAAAGATTAAAATCTTTGTAATACTCTGAACCATTCATGAACATCACAGCAAATACAATTAAAACATTTATAGCTCCCACGTAAATAAGAAGTTGTGCAGCAGCTACAAAATAGGAGTTTAATAGAATATAGAATAAGGATATACAAACAAGAACCAGTCCCAATGAAAAGGCAGAATAAATGGGGTTGGTAAATAATACCACACCTATACCTCCTAGTATAAGACCCGATCCCAGAAAGACTAAAAGAAAATCATGTATTGGTCCAGGCAAATCCATTATATGTAAAATAAGAGATAAATAAATCTAAATGTTTTTCATGACCTTATTGAGACCCGACCAGAAAATTTTTTTTTTGAGAAATTCCTAATTAAATCCTAAGAGATATGACTAAATGTAGGTACAATTATTGGGCTAATTTTATTCTTTATCTGAAGGAATAGTTCTAATCCGAAATTTTTTATAATTTTATATTTCGAAATATATACAGATATATTAATTAATAGATTTTCAATCCAAATTAAGGCTCGATTCTTATCAACCAATCAATAGTTGGAATTTTTAGTTATTGACCAAACAAAACGAAAGAACCTTTATTTCTTTAAATTAGACCAAAAACCAACCTTAGTATTGTTAAAGTAATTGGAAATTATTCTTTAATCACGAGATTTACTTATTTTTTATTTGAGGCGAATTAAAAATTGTTCGAATTGTATAATCGTCAATTACTGACATCGGTAAACGACCCAAAGCAATTTGATTATAATTTAATTCGTGACGATCATAAGTAGAAAGTTCATATTCTTCAGTCATTGATAAACAATTTGTTGGACAATACTCAACACAATTACCACAAAATATACAGATTCCGAAATCAATACTGTAATTAAGTAATCGTTTCTTTCGAATATCCGTTTCCAATTTCCAATCAACAACGGGTAGATCTATAGGACATACACGAACACATACTTCACAAGCAATACATTTATCAAATTCAAAATGAATTCGACCACGGAAACGCTCCGCGGTGATTAATTTTTCATAAGGATATTGAATAGTTACGGGTAAACGATTTGCGTGAGATAAAGTAATCATGAAACTTTGACCAATGTACCTTGCAGCCCGTATTGTTTGTTGACCATAATTCATGAACCCAGTTACCATAGAAAACATATCGTGAATATATATATATGAATTATTTTATGTTTGTTTATTTCTCTTGTTTGAGACAAATTGTGAATATAGAATATTCCTTTATAGCGAAAAGAGTTGGGAAGAAGTTGTTAATAATAGATTACCGAGAGAGATCGGTAAAAGAAATTTCCATCCAAGATTTAATAGTTGGTCCATTCTTAGCCTCGGCAAAGTCCATCTTGTTGTGATAGGAATGAACAAGAACAAATAAGTTTTAGTTAATGTAATAAAGATACCAATTGTCGCTCCAAAGACTCCACCCAGTTTATTTATTTCAAAAAACTCAGAAACATATATGTCTGGAATAGAGATATTCCAACCTCCCAAGTAAAGAACTGTTACAAATAATGAAGAAACTAATAGGTTTAGATAGGAAGCAACATAAAATAAACCAAATTTGATACCCGAGTATTCGGTTTGATAACCTGCTACTAATTCTTCTTCTGCTTCTGGTAAATCAAAAGGTAATCTCTCACATTCTGCTAGGGAAGAGATGAGAAAAATGATAAACCCTATAGGCTGACGCCACAAATTCCACCCCCCCAAACCATATTTTGATTGCGCCTCAACTATATCAATTGTACTTGAACTGTTAGATAATCATAGTCGGTGATACCATCACTGTTACCATCGCTATTACAGAACCGTACATGAGATTTTCACCTCATACGGCTCCTTGAAGGCCATAAATAAATCTAAGGACCGGGTAAGTATTATTTTATCTTGATATGTTTGTAGGATGGATAAGGTCAAACTTTATTGGACGGTCCAAAATTAGACCAATCGAATTCTGTCTGTTATAATTATTAGTTTTATATAATTCTTATTTTAATAATTAAATAAAATAAATGAATTAATTAAATAAATTAAATTAATAATAAAAAAAAAACAAAGTACTTCTGAATTGATCTCACCCCTTCTTTAATAATTTCAATTCTTCTTTGTTGAGTAATAACTTAATTCTTCAATAAAATACTTCTTGTAGAAATATAACTAGCCCGTCGTTTTTACTTATGAAAAAGAATTCCATATTAATTCATGAATTATGATACATATTCTATATATGAATATGGATATGGAAAAGGATAAAAAAGATATTTTTTTATTGGAATTGGGTTTCTTTCTCTTTTTTTTTTTTTCATTCCTATTCTTCTTTCTATTTCTGAAAAAAAGAGGGCTTACAAAATAAAGGATTTTTTCGTTCCCAATAGTTATGTATTTAATCGGTGGATAGGAGCATACTCTGGATTGGAATCGTGCCTTGGGGAGTACTGCCTAATAATTTCTACCAACCTTAAGCCCCAATTAGTATTCTTTGTTTGTATATTATGTAAAAATGTCCTTTTGGATAATTTACAGAATTTCCATTTCCATTACAAATCCGTTACATATCTTGGTGTTTCTAACCATCCACTCGTTTTTGTTCAACCCCCCGTTATGATAATACATGTATCTTAATACATACAAATGATAGTGAAAACTCAATACGGTGGATCTTTTGAGCCCGCTTCAAGTCAGGATGACTAATTAACCAATCTTGGGGTAAACGGTTTCTTATGTTTATGTTTATTTCCGCTTAACTCTTTAACTCTTATACATGGAAAATGAGACTCAATATTTTTACTGCGAATTTATATATTCTAAATTATCTAATTTATATATTATATATAATATAAGCTGTTTTCTTTCACTCATATAACTATTTGATTTAATTCTTCAATCCGAATAATGAATAAAAAAAAATGAAGATATCTAACTTTACTCAATTCATTCCACCGCTTTCCTAGAAAGGAAGAATAGAGAAAGGTTTATGTCTATATATCAACGAATCGCACGTAGAGATATTGATAACACACATAAAGTTAATGGTATTTCATAACTAATCGATTGAGCAGCAGCTCGTAGACCACCTAAAAAGGAATATTTATTATTTGACCCGTATCCTGACATAAGAAGTCCAATGGGAGCAATACTTGAAATAGCAATCCATAAAAAAACACCAATATTGAGATCCGCTAAAACAAGGCGATAACCAAACGGAACTACTAAATAGCTTACTAAAATTGATATCACTGCTATGGATGGACCGATACTGAATAAACGAGTATCCCCTCTAGATGGAAAAAGATTTTCTTTGAAAAGAAGTTTTGTCCCATCTGCTAGAGCTTGAAGAACTCCCAAAGGACCGGCGTATTCAGGTCCAATACGTTGTTGTATTCCCGCGGATATTTCTCTTTCTAACCATACAATTACCAGTACGCCTATTGTGATTCCCAATACAAGAGTCAAAATAGGAATAAGTAACCATATAATTCCATAAACCCCTTTTAAAAATTCCAATCTAGAAAAAGAATCGATATCTTGTACTTCTGGTGTATCAATTATCATTTCAACGATCAACTTCTCCCATAATGATATCTATACTACCTAGTATTGTCATAATATCAGCCAATTTCATTCTTTTAACTAACTGAGGAAGAATTTGCAAATTGATAAAACCCGGCGGTCGAATTTTCCATCTCCAAGGAAAACCACTCCGATCCCCTATCAGAAAAACCCCCAACTCCCCTTTTGGAGCTTCGACTCTCACATAAAGTTCTTGTTTCGGCAATTCAAATGTAGGAGAAGGTTTTTTACTAATAAACCGATATTCAAAATCATTCCATTCTGGATTCCTTTCTCTATCAAAGTATCGGGTTTCTAAATTCTCATATGGCCCCCCCGGAATTCCTTCGAGAGCCTGTTGAATAATTTTTATGGATTCCATCATTTCACCAATTCGGACTAGATACCGAGCCAACGAATCCCCTTCTTTTTGCCACTGTACTTCCCAATCAAATTCGTCATAACACTCATACTGATCAACTTTACGAAGATCCCATTGTATTCCGGACGCTCGCAGCATTGGTCCCGATAAACCCCAATTTATTACTTCCTCTCGACCAATAATGCCTACCCCCTCGACTCGTTCTAAAAAAATAGGATTGCGTGTAATAAGTTGTTGATATTCAGCAACCCTTATTAAAAAATAATCGCAGAAATCCAAACATTTATCTATCCAGCCATGAGGGAGATCAGCCGCTACCCCTCCGATCCGAAAATAATTATGCATCATTCTCATACCGGTGGCAGCTTCGAATAGATCATATACTAATTCTCTTTCTCTGAAAATATAGAAAAAGGGAGTCTGTGCACCAATATCCGCCATAAAAGGACCGAGCCATAACAGATGAGAAGCTATACGACTCAACTCCAACATAATTATTCTGATATAGCTGGCTCTTTTAGGTACTTGAATATTTCCCAGCTGTTCCGGTCCATTTACCGTTATTGCTTCTGTGAACATAGTAGCTAAATAATCCCAACGTGTTACATAAGGCAAATATTGTATAATTGTTCGGTTTTCCGCAATTTTTTCCATCCCTCGGTGTAAATAACCCAATATTGGTTCACAGTCAATAACATCTTCACCATCTAGAGTAATGATAAGTCGAAGAACACCATGCATTGATGGATGGTGGGGACCCATATTGACTACCATGAGGTCTTTTCTTGGAGCTGGTATATTCATAGGTTTTTCCTTAATTCATTCTTTCATGAATTGTTGAAAACAAAAAAAAGTTCATTCAAATTCAAGATCTAATAAATCAAATAATTCAAAATGCTTCTTCAAATTAACGAGTTTTTGATTCCCGAATATCCAACCGATTAATTAATTCTTTATAACCTATTCTATTTTTCTTTGACAAATAAGATAGCAGTCGTTGGCGTTTTCCCAGAATTTTACGTAGACCTCTCTGAGATAAATAGTCTTTTTTGTGTAATTGTAAATGTGAAGTAAGTCTTCGTATCCTATTGGTGAAACTAAATATTTGAAATTCAACAGAACCCCTGTTTTCTTCTTTTTCTTCTTGTGAAATAACTGAGATGAATGAATTTTTTACCATAAAATGAAACCCCCTTCTTTTTTTAAGATATTTTTATTGATAGATATCTTTATTGATCAGTAATAATAATGTCACTTGTTTTAGTTTGGTATAGACAATAATCTTAATTTTGTTCTAATTTCGAATTTTATTAAATCAAATTAAATCAATCCGATTTTAATTTAAAAATTCGATTTGAAAAGGTATACAAAAGCATGGTTGTTTTCCGTACTCCAAAAAGATAAAAACTTAGTCCTAAAATCAGAAGATTTTATTGATTCATTTCGAGATCGAATTGATATGTCATTGAATTAGTATCATGTATCAGAATGGAATGTAAGACAATGAATGTGTGCACCTCTTTGTCGTCATAGACCCGCTACGATATGGGAAAGGTAGCAAAAATATACTAGTAATGAATTTTCAATCGCGGATACATATGTATCCTTACCATACCGAAACGACTGCCGTTATTGCTATCAAACCAATACCGATTCATACAAGCTAAATCTTCTAATCGATAATTGGGCCACAGAAATAACTTTAATTTAATAAGTTTCTTTTGATATCCTTTGCTTTTATCCAAAACCTGACTGTTTACCTTATTCCCATTCCCCAATGCTGAATTTTTATGCATATCATTTCTATTCCTAGAATTGAAACAAATTAGAATTCGAAATTCTCTCCGAAGTCTAGGTGATAAAAGATTTTCAGGAACAAACAAATCATAATGATTTTTATCCCTATTTCCAGTCATCTTTTTATATTTGGTAATGACTTCATCAGAATTCTTATCAACATGAGTTTTTTCTCGGTATTTTTGATTCATTTTGTGTTTACTTTGATGAACCAACGAAATACCAATGGTTTGAGACATAATAAATTGCCCATCATTTTTTATAGATAGACGAATTGGTTCAATAATCAAAATTCCTCTTTTGATCAATTCTGTAAGAGTTAAATTTTTCTGAATCATCAGAATATCAAGACTCATTTCTCCCCTTTGAATAGAGGATATAGTTATTTCTCGTGGATTTATCAGTCTAAGCAGGAGACAATATACTTTGATGTTATTAATTATTTTTTTATTTAAAATATCATCCCATCGCAATTGAAAAAGAAAATACCTTTTTAGTAAGAAATCAAACTCCGCTTTTGTATTGTTCTTGTATTGCTTTTTATTTTTATGTTTTTTCATGTCCGAGCCCGTATAATCTTCTTCAACATCTTTTTCTTGGTTTGAAAGAGCAGATTCAAGGTTTGCTTGGTCCGCGGATTCTTTTTGCCCTTTATTTCGTTTTTTTAATTCAAGAGATTTTTTTTCATTGGAGGATATTGATATAAAAGGATCTTTTTTTTTATTTCCAGCGATGCTTTTGTTTTCAATATCAGTAGCGTTTTCATTTATATTAGAATCTAAAAGAAGTAATTTTATTGGTATAACCCACGGTTTTGTTTTATACAAATTATAAAATATTAAAAATTCTGGGAAGAACCAACGTTCAAGATTTGATATGGGACGATTTAGCATTTCTTCATTCATTCCCATCCAATCAAAAAAACTTTTTTGATTGGATAAGTTGATTTCTTGATCTTGATGAATTGTGAGATAAAAAAGATTTTTCTTTTTGATTTTATCAATTATTTGATAATTATTAAGCTTAGCCTTAGTAGATTTTTTATTACTGTTTGGGTCAGTATCAATATTGATCCAAGCCTCGATATCGATTTTCGTTCTAAGACAAAAATCGACAATTCTCCAATCAAAATATTTTCTATCCAGATTTTTCTCCATATCTCGAATATCATCTTGTACTAGATCCTTATTGCTAGGGATAATAGGAATACCTTCCATCATATAAAAAGATTTTCGTTTATTTGTGTTGGAATTCGAAAAAACTTCTTGGTTATTTTTTACGTGTAATGACGATTCATAAATTGAAGAGTACTTCGTATCTTCAGAATTAATAGATTTATATGCTAACCGATCATATCTATATTGTTTTTTAAAATTATCTTTTTCATTTAGTAATGAAGCCGTTTCAAAATTATTTTGTTTTTCGTAGTGAATAAATTTTGTTTTTTTAGATGAGTTGCATAAATCCTTATTTTGATTCATACAGTGTTGATTGAATTGATTTCGCCATTTTTGTGGTACTAGTCTAGACCATCTAATCTGAGATATATCATATTGATAATGATTCCTTAACCAATTTGTCCATTGATTTATTCCAGAATTCTGACGATTCTTATGTCTTAATTGAGAATGAAAAAGTTCTTGTGTTCCAACAAAATAATCCTTTATTTCAGTCTTAATAAAAGGGGCTGCTCCATTATATTTAAAGACAGATTTTAACTTATAAAAATCAAAATTAATAAATTGGGTTTGGGAGAGTTTGTAAAATACATAGGCTTGTGAAAAGTGGGATAAGTCACAAAAAGTATTTGAATTCTTATTACTAATATTAGTATTATAAAGTGCCTTTTTTATAGTCGAAATAAAGTGAATTAAACTTTGATTTGTTTTATCCATTTTTTCTTGATTTGTTTCATTATTGGTAATGTATTTATTAATAATTTTTTTTATTGATTCAAGAAATGGTTGTGTATTGATCCTAGGAATATTAATGATCCACAGAAAGATATCTATGTATACCCTTTCAATGAAAAATTTCATAAAATAATGTAATTTGCGTATTAGTCGAGCATTTTTTCTTTTTAATATCTGCAAAATCTTTTTTTGTGATTCCAACCCTTTATCATCATCACTTATTTTGTTAGAACGAATATTTCGATCCGGAATTCGAAATCCGCCCTTTTTTTTATTTGTAATTTTTTCTATTTGGTTTATGATTGTGCTTGTTCTATCAGTTAGATCCTGCATTTTTTTTTCTGTCAATGAATAATTTGTCCAATTCCGAGGTATAGTTTCAATGGATGATGGTATAGTTTCAATGGACAATTCATCAATCATCAGATTACTGGTTATAGAATCTTTTTTAGTTTTACTCAATTCATATACTTTTCTTTTTCTCAATCCAAATAATAGAATTGGATTTATTTGTGAGAGTTCTTTTTTTATTTCTTTTAAAAAAAGAATCCTTTTAATGACCCATTTTTTTGTTTCTTTTAAAACATTTACAAACAATTTTGTTTTTTCTTTTAAAATTCTTAGAATTAGAAAGCATTTCTTTTTCAATTTTCGAATTTTTCTTTTGAGTTCTTTAAAAATGGGTTCAAAAAATGAAAGTTGTTTTCTGGGAGAATCAAAAGGGAATTCAGCTTCCATTCCAAAAATTGTTAAAAAACAAAAATCATTTTTTGAATCTTTCTTTTTCATTGGATCATTATAAGGGGCTCGTGGGTTAGATGTGTGCCAAGGTTTCAGACGAAAAGGAAATAGGATCTTAATCTGAATACCGTCTGTTAACCAGTTTTTTGGAAATTCTTTTTCTGATAATTGAACGCCATTATAGGTGCATTTAACATACATTTCTCGATTCCAATCTTTAAAATCCTCGGACCATTCGGGAAATTGAAACAATAGCATACGGGCGGTATTTTTAACTATTATCAATGAAGGCAATATAATATATTTTCTAAGAATCGATTGGGTTACTAACAAAAAACCTCTTAGTACTTGAGCAAGTAAAATACTATCCCAGGCTTCCGCTATTTCTATACGTACTTTCTCCTTTCTTTTGGCTTCCTCTTTTTTATCCTCTTCCTTTTTTTTCTCACTTTCTTCTGTGGTTTTCTCTTTATAATCCGAAATTTTGAGTTCTGTGTTTGTCCACATAAAATTTCTCAAAATTAGGTTTATACGTTCGGAAATATCAAAAGAAAAAATGGGGGATTTGTCTATTCGGTCCAAAAAGAGGGGGGAATGCGCA